AAGTTGAGCCAAAAGGTCGCGATTCAAGATAAATTCATGAGGAAGTGGTATCTCTTTAGGATCAACCCCAGCGTCGAGAAATTGGTTAATCGGTAAAGATACATGGATTTGGTGTCCCGCCCAAGAAAGAGATCCAAGTCCTAATAATCCCGCTAAGTGATGATTCAACATGGATTCTACATCTTGGAACCAGGCCAATTTGGGAGCGGCTTTGTGATAATGGAACCAACCAGCAAAAAGCATTAACGCTGCAAAAATTAATGCACCGATTGCGGTACAATAGAGTTGTAACTCACTAGTTATTCCAGATGCTCGCCAAATCTGAAAAAAACCGGAGGTTATTTGGATTCCTCGGAAACCCCCACCTACATCACCATTCAAAATTTCTTGCCCTACTATTGGCCAAACTACCTGAGCACTGGGTCCAATGTGAGTAGGATCGCTTAGCCATGCTTCATAATTGGAAAAACGTGCACCATGGAAGTACATGCCACTCAACCAAAGAAAGATAATGGAGAGTTGACCGAAATGAGCACTAAAGATTTTTCGAGAAATCTCTTCCAAATCACCGGTATGACTATCGAAATCGTGAGCATCAGCATGTAGGTTCCAGATCCAAGTGGTAGTATCAGGGCCCTTAGCTATTGTTTTTGAGAAATGCCCGGGTCTGGCCCATTCCTCAAAAGATGTTTTTACAGGATCCCTATCCACAACAATTTTAACTTCTGGTTCCGGCGAACGAATAATCATTAAGTCCTCCTCTTTCCGGACAAGACATACAAAGAGACCCGCCAACTGTCTTTTTAGTGAATCTTTGAAAGATGGGTATTATAATTAGTCCTTTTCTTTACTATCTACCGTCCTTCTATTTTTTTTTTTTAGTTATTCACTGGAACAATTATATATTGAAGTCAATCCGAGGCAAGTGTTCGGATCTATTATGACATAACGATTAGGTGCCTAACGGACATAGGTTATCCTAGAAAATTTTTCCCGATGTAAAAAAATCTTTTTTTTTTTTACGTTTTGCTAGTGTATTTTTTTGCGGGTATAAACCCCTATCTACATCTACTTTCCTGGAGTGATTATTAATAAGACCGTCCTCATATATTAGGTAGGAATATTTGGATTTCCTCTTTTTATTTGCTTTATTACTTCTCTTCTAGAGCCTATCCCTATTGTTTATCTTTATGAAATATGAATATGATATAAAACGAAGATAGAAGAAAGGGATATAATAAAATTATTGATTCGATTTTCTCACCTAAATTATTGGATTAATGGATCAACAACCAAACTTCCCTTTTTTATAAAAAGGGGAGTGGTCTTATTCAAATTCAAAGCGCTTTGTAATCTTCAACCAATTCTGTGCTTCAATATAATTTCCCGGAGTAAGCGCTATAGCTTGTTTCCAATACTCAGCAGCTTGATCAAACCAAGCTTCTGCTATTTCCGAATCACCCTGTAGAATGGCCTGTTCTCCTCGGTCGGAATAGGCAGTTCCTTCCCCTAGAACCGTACTTGAGAGTTTCCTACCTCATACGGCTCAGAAATTGCTATCTTAATTTCCCCTATCTTAACTGAATTCGATTTCTCAAAAATCGACCCAATTTCTTCTTAGGTTAAGCAGAAGAAGTTAATTACCTAAGTTTCAAACCCTAATTTTGATCCATAATCAGTTTGATCTTTTTTCCCACCTTCAGAAGAATGAAGCATAGATAGACCTATATCCTTCGTTCGAATTTTCTGAAAGGTAACTATCTCGGTTTCGTTTCTTTCATATATGAAATTTCTATAGAATCCTTGAAAAAGACTTTTTCCCATAAGAAAGAAAAAAGAACTTACTATCTTTGGGATCTGATACTACACCGCTGCTTAATCCTTTAGTGGATCGGCTCTATTACATAAGCGGACTCCTACATTTTGCCCCATATCATGATATAATTAAGCAGTTTTTTTAGTTGTATCGACCCAGTCGCTCACTAATTGATCTTTACGGTGCTTTCTCTATCAATTTGAGACTTTATCCATAGAGTAGTAGTATAGGCTCTACTTTCTTCCTATTTTGATTCTTGTGAAGTGTCTTTCCTTCCTACAGCTGATAGGGCAAAATCGTTGTTTTGACGATCCCTATGTAGAAAGCCCTTTTTCTAGTCTTTTTTTTTCTTCTTTCTATAGTGGAGATAGTCGCACGTAATGACAGATCACGGCCATATTATTAAAAGCTTGCGGTAAGAAGGGGTTTCGTTCTAGCGCCCGGAAATAATATTCCAAAGCCTTTGTATGCTCTCCATTGCTTGTGTGTATAAGGCCTATGTTATATAGTATATAACTTCGATCATAGGGATCAATTTCTAGTCGCGTAGCTTCATAATAATTCTGCAAAGCTTCCGCATAATTTCCTTCGGATTGAGCCAACATCCGTTACGGTCGTTCATTCTATTCAAAAAATCTCCGTTCCAAAACCGTACATGAGGTTTTCATCTCATACGGCTCCTCCCTTCTGTACATAGTACTAAGCGAAAAATCCATAGAATGAAAATCGAATTAGTCCCATCTCGTTATGGAGTTATGGACCGAAAGGGGCTGGTATTTTTCCAAGAAATCTCTAGCCAACCTTCCCCAAGAGGTTTTTCTTAACACCAATGAATTTTATTAATGCTAGAGTAAAACGATAGCTCCAAGAATTTCTTTGTTCTCAACGCCTCCTATTTATAGGAATTAGCCACTTCAACGACCTTTGATGGTTATAAGGGTATCCAAAGTACAAACCTGATGGTTGTTTGCTATCCCAACCATTCCTCCTAAACCTGATACCGATCAGGAAAGGGTTAATTTCTAACAAAGTTTTTCTCTTGTTGATTCCTATTTCGAGGTGTAGTGCTTTTCTCCCCTATGCTGCCTATTGGTACTAGTAGAGTAGGTGTAATACAGAACCTATCCTGTAGGTGTAACCTTTCGCTCAATACTCAAATCTACAATTGAAGCATCTGAGGCCGCATCAATCGAGGATACACGACAGAAGGAATTGTTAGTTCACCTCACCTTCCCCAAGCGTGGGTTTTCTTTACTAATTTTGTTTTCTCTATGCGAACCCCCCCTCTTTCTCGTAAGACTGAGATGTAAGTAGGGCGGGCAGCTAAAAAAAAGAGTCAAATCGCACCATCTCTATAATAAGTAAATGCCCTTTTTTCTCCTGAGGTTGTCGGAATTATTTGCAATAAAATATTGGCCACAATCGAGGAGGTCTTATCAATGAAATTTCCATTTATACGGGATCTAGGCATAATTCCCAATCCATTCTATATAGAATTCTGTTCATTCTAGCACAAAATAACATAAAAACAAAACATTCGATTCTTAGAAATCGATCCATCCGCTCTAAATGGATAAGAGAGGTATGGATTTTTTGCTCAGCTCAAATTGTTTCCTTTTCTTTCCATTTGGGCAAGAAGAGATATGAAATATTTTACTAAGATTGGATTTCATTCCCCTTTCCTATTTCTCAACAACAACTTCTCTCATTAGCTATTTCGCGTTTTCAAAGTCATTGTCATTAATTATCTCATACCCTTTTTATTTAAAGCGCATGGCGTCACGTACCCTATACAAATCGAATTCTAGGGTTCCTTTATTTTCTTATAGAATAAGAAGAATTCTTCCATTCTCTTTTTCTTTAGGTTTTCCCAAAAGAAAAATTTTTGAGGAAGCAGAATTGCTAGTAAAAAAAATCCTGGATCCTTCCTCTTCGATGAAAAAGAATTTTTCCACCAATAAAGCCATGGAATCCCCAAGCGGTTGTGGCTGTACCTGTGGTGCAGGAATCGAAAAACTCGCTATTCACTCAGTTTATTTTTCATAATAAGATTATGTATGTAGGAAAGATGGCCGAGCGGTTCAAGGCGTAGCATTGGAACTGCTATGTAGACTTTTGTTTACCGAGGGTTCGAATCCCTCTCTTTCCGTTTCTCCTAATTCATCAACATTACCGATCACAATGTATCAAATTAAATAACAATTTATTTTAGCAGTAATTTTAATTACTGCGGTATGCAAAATACATATAGCAGAAATACAAAAAAAGAAAAAAGGATCCTAGGGTTAATCCTTTTTTGCTAGGTGAATGGGAAAATACGAATTAAGAGCCCTAGGTCGATTTAGTTCGGGGAAAGGAGAGGGGGAAAAATTATATGCTATGAACCTTTCCTTTTTTCGTTAATCTCAAGTCTGACGAGAGTAATATTCTACAACTAACAACTCATTTATTTTGAGACCGACCCACTTCCTATCGAGGATTTTTTGTACTAGTCCTTTATATTGCAATGTGTCAACCGTCAAATGCTTTGGCAATTTGCCCGGATCGGATGAAGCAATAGAATTTTGAACCAGACGTTTTGATCTTTGGTTATCTTTCGTAGTAATAATATCTCGGGGTTTGCAACGAAAACTTGGTATATCAACTATACGACCATTAACTAAAATATGTCTATGGTTAACTAATTGGCGGGCCCCAGGAATGGTTGAAGCCATACCCAATCGAAAAACAATATTATCCAAACGCATTTCAAGTAATTGTAGTAAAACCTGACCTGTTGACTTTTTTGCTTTTCCAGCGATATGTACATATCTAAGTAATTGTCGTTCTGTCAAACCATAATGAAAACGCAATTTCTGTTTTTCTTGAAGACGAATACGGTATTGCTCTTTTTTCCCAGAATGGAATTTCTTTTTCAGATTACTTCCGGATTTAGGCGTTTTTCTAGTAAGTCCTGGTAAAGCTCCCAGACGGCGTATTTTTTTTAAACGAGGTCCTCGATAACGGGACATGAAAACTCCTTTTTTATTTTATTGAAATTCTATTTTACACAATAAATTTCATTGTATTTACATTACGGAATACATCGAAATTAAAACTGAATTAAACTAAAGGATAAATAGCGTAAAATCTACTCAAGTACCACAAAAAATGGGATTTCACCAACATCTGGATTTTTTGTATATATATTATTTATTTTCATGCTTTGTATCTAGCAAAATGATAAGGTAGAATGGCATAATAAACCCTGAGCTCCTCCTTTTATTCGGAGAACAAGAACGATTCTTGTTCATGGAACATCGATAGAGAAAAAAGCCGACTATCGGATTTGAACCGATGACCCTCGCATTACAAATGCGATGCTCTAACCTCTGAGCTAAGTGGGCTTACATAACAAAAATAGTGTAACAAATAGAAATCAATATAGGAAATCCGTAAAACGTCAGATCTTAATTATTAATCTTAGTTATTAACTAGTTCTAAATTTGAAGTTCTATTTAGAATTAGAAAAAAAAAAATACTAGAATTTAATAAAGATAAAGTTAGCTTGATATGCTTAACTAAACAATCTTCTTAAATAGGATTCTAGAATTTATTGGACTTTCTTTTTATTTCAATTTATTGGACTTTCTTTTTATTTCTCTAATTCGCAAATAGATTTTTCTAATAGAATCTATTCCTATTTCTATATTGAATTTGATTTAAGATATTTGCAATTTGATATGGCTCGGACGAATAATCTAATACAAATACAAAGAATAATATATATGAATAATAAATCTATTTTTTTTTTAGCATTCCAAATGAAATTTCTAATTCTGATTAGAAAAAAAAGAATGAATATCAAGCGTTATAGTATGATTTTGAATACTTTAAAAAAGTAATGAGGGAGGTGGAGAGAGAAAAACTTTTGGATATATTGATTGCAATTGAATTGCAAATATATCAACGATAGAATGAATTCAATTCTGAATTGCAATAAGCGGGGGTCTCTCAAATAGAGAGGAGCTGCTAGACTCCATTGAATAATGAGTTCAGTGGTTCAAAGAGAGGGATAAAATTACACAAGGAATCCAGGTTTCAAAGAAAAATGGGGATATGGCGAAATCGGTAGACGCTACGGACTTAATTGTATTGAGCCTTGGTATGGAAACCTGCTAAGTGGTAACTTCCAAATTCAGAGAAACCCTGGAATTAAAAATGGGCAATCCTGAGCCAAATCCCTTTTTTGAAAAAACACGTGGTCCTCAAACTAGAACCCAAAGAAAAAGGATAGGTGCAGAGACTCAATGGAAGCTGTTCTAACGAATCGAGGTAATTACGTTGTGTTGGTAGTGTAACGCCCTCTAAATTAGAGAAAGAAGGGCTTATACATCTAATACACACGTATAGATACTGACATAGGAAACGATTAATCACGGAACCCATATCATAATATAGGTTCTTTATTTCTTTTTTAGAATGAAATTCGAAATGAATATGAAATAGAAAATTCTGAAATTTTTTTAGAATTATTGTGAATCCGTTCCAATTGAATATTGAGTAATCAAATTCTTCAATTCATTTTTTTGAGATCTTTTAAAAGCGGATTAATCAAACGAGAATAAAGAGAGAGTCCCATTCTACATGTCAATACTGACAACAATGAAATTTCTAGTAAAAGGAAAATCCGTCGACTTTATAGGTCGTGAGGGTTCAAGTCCCTCTATCCCCAAACCCTCTTTTATTCCCTAACCATAGTATTTATCCTATTTTTGATTTTTTCAATGGGTTTAAGATTCATTAGCTTTCTCATTCTATTCTTTCACAAAGGACTGCAAAGAGAACTCAATGGATCTTATGCTATTCATTAAATGGATTTCTTTTTTATTAGAGTATCGGCAAGAAATCCCCATTAGTAATTCGATTTTTAAGTATTTTTTTATTAATATTAAGTAAGCCATCCACAATGCATAGGACTACTCCCCATTTCTAAATTAGGAATGAAAAACTTTAACTGATTTTTTAATCCCTTTAATTGACATAGATGCAAATACTCTAGTAGGATGATGCACAAGAAAGGGTCAGGATAGCTCAGTTGGTAGAGCAGAGGACTGAAAATCCTCGTGTCACCAGTTCAATTCTGGTTCCTGGCACAGAAAAAAAAAAAAGAATCTACCGAATAGATATTGATACAAATATCTCGAGATGCATTGAGGTACATATTCTATAATAATCTAGATAGTATAGAGTAGAGAAATCTCTAAACACTACATTTTTCTTTTTAAAAAGGGTGTCTGGTTCTTTTCTTTATGGTATAAAAGGAAGCGCGATTAGGTACCCTTTTCATCATTTTTTTATTTCTTATTAATTTTGTAATTCACTATTCTGAAGAATATTTTTGGATCCTTGCTTCTCTTACTTTCCTAGTTGTTCTAGGTAATGTGCGCGGTACAAAGTTCGTAGTAGGAACTTCTTTGAGTCATTGTCTTTTTCTGTTCATACTAAGGAAATTCATATTTGATTTTCAAAATTGAAAAATTGAAATGAAGCCCTTTTTTGATTAGTCTATCTGGACCTTTTTGTATAATAAGAATTAATTAGAATATAATAGGTATTTCATTTTCGTCTAGGAACAGAACATCAAAATATTTTTGACTTGAATAAAATCTGGAGTTGTATAAGTGAGCATGAATTTATTATCATTCAATGAGCATCTTGTATTTCATAGAAATTGGGGGTTATATAGTCCTTACGTAAAGGCCAGCCTATCCAACTTTCAGGCATTAAGATACGTTTAAGGCGGGGATGATTCTCATAAGAAATTCCCACCATATCATAAGATTCGCGTTCTTGAAAATCCGCACTTTTCCAAACCCAGAAGACAGAAGGGATTTTTGGATTATCTTTTTGGGCAAAGACTTTTATGCATACTTCTTCTGGGTTATCTATACCATACTGTATTCTCGTAAGATGATACACGCTAGCTAAAGATCCACCGGGTGCTACGTCATAAGCACATTGGGAACGTAAATAATTGTAACCATATACATATAAAATGACAGCAATGGAATCCCAATCCCGTGCTTTTATTTGTAAAGTCTCTATTCCTCGGTGATCGAAGCCCAAAGATCTATGAACCACATCATGTTTGACTAGCCAATTAGATAACCAACCCTGCTGCATTGTCTTGATCTCTCCCCCTTTGTATAAATATTTCCAATTTCAAATGCAAGTTTGAAAGATTGCACTGTTCTTTCTTTTTCTGCACAAAAGAACCCTCCCTAATTCACTAATTTGGAGGAAGATACTGGACTTTTGGATTTGAAAAAAGTTTCAGAAGATATATCTAAAGTAGATGGTGATTGATAGAGCAATTCTTGCTCATAAGTTCCAGTATGAGTACTGCGCCGAACATAAAGCTTGTGACTGGTAGTAAAACATCGATTTTTCTTTTGACTTTGACATAGAGTTCGATCTTCAACTATTTCTCGCGATATCTTCTTGCGAAGTTTTGTTAGGGCATCTATAACAGCCTCTGGTTTAGGCGGGCAACCCGGCAAATAAACATCCACAGGAATTAATTTATCAACTCCCCGAACAGTACTATAGGAATCCGTACTGAACATTCCCCCTGTAATAGTACAGGCTCCCATAGCAATGACGTATTTTGGTTCAGGCATTTGCTCATATAATCGCACTAAAGAGGGAGCCATTTTCATTGTTACCGTACCGGCTGTTAAAATGAGGTCCGCTTGCCTAGGACTGGATCTTGGTACCAATCCATACCGATCAAAGTCGAATCGTGAGCCTATTAATGAAGCAAATTCAATAAAACAACAACTGGTACCATATAGAAGGGGCCATAAACTAGAGAGTCTTGACCAATTCGAAAGATCATTTGGTGTAGTTGAAATAACGGAATTGGAACTTGTTTGATCAAGTAACGGAAACTCAATCAAACTCATAACTGTCTCAATGGAATCTTTTCCTTCTTTTTTTTTTTTGTCTGAATATTCAGTTAAGACCATTCCAAGGCTCCTTTTCGCCATGCATAAACTAAACCAAGAACTAGGATAAGCACGAAAATGAAAGCTTCGATAAAAACGGATACACCCAATACGTCGAAACTCATAGCCCAAGGGTAGAGAAAGACCGTTTCCACATCAAAAACAACAAAAACTAGCGCAAACATGTAATAGCGTATTCGGAATTGTAACCAAGCCCCCCCCATGGGTTCTATACCCGATTCATAACTTGAAAGCTTCTCTGGTCCTTCACTAGATGGGGCTAAAAGTCCTGAAATCCAAAATACCAAAATAGGAATGAGGCTTGCTATTATTAGAAATGTCCAAAAAATATCATATTCATGAAGCAGAAACATAAATGTACTCCCATTAATGTGGAATAGGCGGAACTGAATTAGTTAATTCAAGTTGGCATTGTCAATTTATCCAGAACTTCTTTTTTTCCTCGGAGAAACAAAAATCTCTTTTGCTCAAACCAAAGAGCGCTTACTTTAGCTTTTGTTTCTTTTGTGCCATGTCTTCCTGTAAGGATTTATCCAAGGGAATCTCCACTACCTTTCTTTTGGATTTCCATTCTATTTAGGTATGGTATAGACCCAATTCTTATACAAAGAAAACTCTTTCGCTTCACTTTAATCTCGCGTTCTCTAGAATCTCTAGAAAAAGGAACTCTATATTTAGAATTATGAAACGGAATATCCAGTTTATTTATATATATAAATAAACTATTTAAATGGGATCCGTTTAGATAATGTATATCATAATGTATATGCAGTAATATACTTCAAACAAAATAGGAATTCACAAACAAAATGGAGAAAATTGTTGCAGTCATTATAGGAAAGTCTAGGGACTTAGAACATATCCTATTTGAAGCAAGATGGAATTCGAATCAGGTAAGGGATCCTTCCCTCTATTGATTTGATCGAAATTCTTTTTTCTTTTTCTGTCTCTATGATTTTTGAGAAATGAGCCTATGGTAATGCTTTTATCTCTATTCTATAGCGCAAGCGACCTTCGAGTCTATAAACAAGTAGGCATATATATTAGGGCTATACGGATTCGAACCGTAGACCTTCTCGGTAAAACAGATCAAACGGTTTTTATCGAAATGATTCGAACTGTTTCAAAGACCCAACATGCATTTTTCTGCATTGGGCTCTTTCATCAACTGATGTAAAGATCAGTTAATCCGCCATTGTTTTTCTTTACGGAAGATAATAAGATGGCTCCCTATGCTCTGATTGATTGTTTGTATTATGGTCTATCTAGGAGCAATACCAAAGTGTTTCAAAGGAGGATTACCTTGACTTAGGTCTGCCTCCGGCCTAAATTAAATCAACCTAAGTGAAATGGAGTCTCTATCGTTCCGCTGCAAGAGTTGACTATGAGACTTCATACACCTTAAAGTTCATAGAACGAAAAGAAGTTTTTTGGAGGCCCTTATCCTCATTACGCCTAGCATTGAGTGGGCTGGATATTTACCTTATCAACTAGCAAATCAATAGGGGTTCTATTTGATTAGGCACCAGAATTGGCACCTGAATCGGACTGAACCGACTGTTTGTCAGGCTACTGTTCTCCTATTCTCTCGAATCCATGAAGTAAGACATTGATTTTGCAATTATGTTCATTGCATAATAAGTTCCCTTGAAAAGCATTGGCGCACGTGTAAGCGAGTTGCTCTACCGAACTGAGCTATAGCCCTTATTAAAGATATCTTAACATATAGATAATTTCTTGTCAAGATGAATATTCGCTAATGCCAGAGGATATCCCTTTGATCTGTTTATAATACCAATAACGGAGCAGTATTGCTTATAAAAAGGATTCGATCTATAATCGATCGAAGTAATGTGGCTTTTTTTGTGGTGATAATTTGCCTACTTAACTCAGTGGTTAGAGTACTGCTTTCATACGGCGGGAGTCATTGGTTCAAATCCAATAGTAGGTAGGTAGGTAGAAAAATTATTAGATAGCATTGGACTTACTTCGCGTCGCTATCTAATAACTTTTTCTACCCTTCTTTCCTTTTTCTTTGTATCAACGAAACTCGTGTATTGTCTTTAATTGGATGGGGGAGTCCAATTAATAGCTTCGACTCGTATCCTAGCTCGTCTGAGAGCTAGTTTCGCTTCAACCAATTCTTTCGTACCCTCAGCTCTACTCAAGTTAGTTTCGGCTATTTCAAGTGCCTGTTGCGCTTCTTCTGGATCAATGTCACTACCTAGTTCTGCATCATTTCCTAAAATGATGATCTCATTATTCACTATTCTCGCAAAACCGCTCCACAGAACCGCCGTTAACCATTGGTCGTTGAGGAGGCGTATTCTCAAAGGACCCATATCTACAGCTGTATTAATAGGGGCGTGGTTTGGTAATACGCCAATTTGGCCACTATTAGTAGATAAAATGATTTCTTTCACTTCACAATCCCAAATAATTCGTTTAGGAGTCAGTACATAAAGATTTAATTTCATTTCTTCAATTTGCTCTCCTCTTCTAAGTTTATAGCTTTCGTACTAGCTTCATCAATGTTCCCCACCAAATAAAAAGCCTGTTCGGGCAGTCCGTCTAATTCTCCGGAAAGGATTAGTTGAAATCCCCTAATTGTTTCCGCAAGACCAACATATTTTCCTGGGGAACCGGTAAAAACCTCTGCCACAAAAAACGGTTGTGATAAGAACCGTTCGATTTTTCGTGCTCTTGCTACAGTTAAACGATCCTCCTCCGATAATTCATCCAACCCAAGAATTGCGATAATGTCCTGAAGTTCCTTGTAACGTTGTAAAGTTTCCTTAACTCTTTGTGCAGTGTCATAATGTTCGTTGCCAACGATCCGAGGCTGTAACATAGTTGAGGTTGAGTCTAAAGGATCCACTGCGGGATAAATACCCTTGGAAGCTAATCCTCTGGAAAGTACGGTAGTAGCGTCCAAATGTGCAAATGTTGTGGCAGGAGCAGGGTCGGTCAAATCGTCCGCAGGTACATAAACTGCTTGGATCGAAGTTATCGAGCCCTTTTTGGTAGAAGCAATTCTTTCTTGCAAAGAACCCATTTCTGTACTAAGGGTAGGTTGATAACCCACTGCAGAGGGCATTCTACCTAATAAGGCGGATACCTCTGATCCTGCTTGAACAAAACGAAAGATATTATCGATGAATAAAAGCACGTCTTGTTTATTAACATCTCGGAAATATTCCGCCATAGTTAGGGCGGTTAAGCCAACTCTCATACGGGCTCCCGGTGGTTCATTCATTTGGCCATACACTAGAGCTACCTTTGATTCCTCAATATTTTTTTCATTTATTACTCCAGATTCCTTCATTTCCATATAAAGATCATTTCCTTCACGAGTTCGTTCTCCCACTCCACCAAATACAGATACGCCTCCATGAGCTTTAGCAATGTTATTGATTAATTCCATGATGAGTACTGTTTTACCTACCCCTGCCCCCCCAAATAGTCCGATTTTTCCTCCACGTCGATAAGGAGCCAAAAGATCGACCACCTTAATACCTGTTTCAAAGATAGATAATTTCGTATCTAACTCGATAAAGGCAGGCGCGGATCTATGAATAGGGAATGTTGCACTAGTATCTACAGGACCTAAATTATCAATAGGTTCCCCAAGAACGTTAAAAATTCGTCCGAGAGTAGCTCCACCGACTGGAACACTGAGAGGAGCCCCCGTGTCAATCACTTCCATTCCTCTCATCAACCCGTCTGTAGCACTCATAGCTACAGCTCTAACTCGATTATTTCCTAATAATTGTTGTACCTCACAAGTCACATTAATTTGCTTATCGGCAGTGTCTCGACTCTTGACTATTAAAGCGTTATAAATATAAGGCAACTTGCCCGGCGGAAAAGTTATATCCAGCACGGGCCCAATAATTTGATCAATACGCCCTGCGCTTTTTTCTTCAATTGTGGAAACCCCGGGACGCGAAGTAGTAGGATTGGTTCTCATAATTATCACATAATTATCAAAAAAAAAGGAATTTATCGAAATTTTTTTTTTTTCTTATTGAATAATGCCAAATCAAAAAAAAATCTCCAAAAATCCAAAAGCCAAAAGGAAATTAAGTTAGTTAATTCAATAAAAAAGAAAAGGAGACTAGCACTTGATTTCGTTGCCCAAGCGAATCCCATTCAATCGTCTACTCATGGAATGCGTCCGTTGAAAACTTTAATCAATCCTTTTTTCATATACATACATTTCGCCTTTTGTGAAGGGTCTGTGCCTACTCTACTTTCCTATCTAGGACTTCGATATACAAAATATATACTACTGTGAAGCATAGATTGCTGTCAACAGAGAATTTTCTTAGTATTTACGTATTTAGATTCAAAATAAGAAAGGGGCCCATTAAAGACTTGAAAAATTGTAAAATAAGAATTAGCGATTGGTTTGGGTTGCGCTATATGTATCAAAGAGTATACAATAATGATGGATTTGGTAAATCAAATCCATGGTTTAATAACGAACCATGTTAACTTACCATAACAACAACTCAATTCCTATCGAATTCCTATAGGATAGAATGTACAATACACAAGGTGTACGCATTATATATGAATGAAACATATTCATTAACTTAAGCATACTCCCTTTTTATTTTTTTAATGAGTTGATATTAATTGAATATCTTTTTTTTTTTAGATTTTTGCAAAGGTTTCATCCATATCGAGTAGACCTTGTCGTTGTGAGAATTTTTAATTCAAGATTTGTAGGGAGGGACTTATGTCACCACAAACAGAAACTAAAGCAGGTGTTGGATTTAAAGCCGGTGTTAAAGATTATAAATTGACTTATTACACTCCAGAGTACGAAACTAAGGATACTGATATCTTGGCAGCATTCCGAGTAACTCCTCAGCCTGGGGTTCCCCCTGAAGAAGCAGGAGCTGCAGTAGCTGCGGAATCTTCTACTGGTACATGGACAACTGTTTGGACTGATGGACTTACTAGTCTTGATCGTTACAAAGGACGATGCTATCACATCGAGCCCGTTCCTGGGGATGAAGGGCAATATATCTGTTATGTAGCTTACCCATTAGACCTATTTGAAGAGGGTTCTGTTACTAACATGTTTACTTCCATTGTGGGTAATGTATTTGGTTTCAAAGCCCTACGTGCTCTACGTTTGGAGGATCTACGAATTCCTACTACTTATTCAAAAACTTTCCAAGGTCCGCCTCACGGTATCCAAGTTGAAAGGGATAAGTTGAACAAGTATGGCCGTCCTTTATTGGGATGTACTATTAAACCAAAATTGGGATTATCCGCAAAAAATTATGGTAGAGCGTGTTATGAATGTTTACGCGGTGGGCTTGATTTTACCAAAGATGATGAAAACGTAAACTCACAACCATTTATGCGCTGGAGAGACCGTTTTGTCTTTTGTGCCGAAGCAATTTACAAAGCACAAGCCGAAACTGGTGAAATCAAGGGGCATTACTTGAATGCGACTGCGGGTACAGTCGAAGAAATGATGAAGAGAGCTGTATTTGCGAGGGAATTAGGGGTTCCTATTGTAATGCATGACTACTTAACTGGAGGATTCACCGCAAATACTACTTTGGCTCATTATTGCCGCGACAATGGCTTACTTCTTCACATTCACCGAGCAATGCATGCAGTTATTGATAGACAGAAAAATCATGGTATGCATTTCCGTGTATTAGCTAAAGCATTGCGTATGTCTGGGGGAGATCATGTCCACTCCGGTACAGTAGTAGGTAAGTTAGAAGGGGAACGTGAAATTACTTTAGGTTTTGTTGATTTATTGCGCGATGATTATATTGAAAAAGATCGTGCTCGCGGTGTCTTTTTCACTCAGGATTGGGTATCCATGCCAGGTGTTATACCGGTGGCTTCCGGGGGTATTCATGTTTGGCATATGCCAGCTCTGACTGAAATCTTTGGAGACGATTCCGTATTACAATTCGGTGGAGGAACTTTAGGACATCCTTGGGGGAATGCACCGGGTGCAGTAGCTAATCGAGTGGCTTTAGAAGCTTGTGTACAAGCTCGTAACGAAGGGCGCGATCTTGCTCGTGAAGGTAATGAAATTATCCGAGAAGCTGCCAAATGGAGTCCTGAACTAGCCGCAGCTTGCGAAGTATGGAAAGCGATCAAATTTGAGTTCGAGCCGGTAGATACTATCGATTAAGTAGATAAAACTAGATAGAAAGAAGGTCTAAATAAAAAAGAAGCGAACTAGAAAGAGAAAAAATAAGTTACGAAATGCAGTAATTCTTCTTTATTCTTTTAATTGATTGCAATGAAATTCGGCTCAATCTTTTTTTTTATAAAAAAGATTGAGCCGATTTAAAATAGATCATGATACGATTATGAGACTTGACAAATCGAGATTTTTCTATTCTATATATCTAGAATATATAAAGGTATAATACAATAAAAAAATAAAAATAAAAATATAGTATTATCATACGATAATGGAATCAAATACGCAGTATTTACAGAAAAGAGTCTTCGTTTATTGGGAAAGAATCAATATACTTTTAATGTCGAATCGGGATTCACTAAGACAGAAATAAAGCATTGGGTCGAACTCTTCTTTGGTGTTAAGGTAGTAGCTGTGAATAGCCATCGACTACCCGGAAAGGGTAGAAGAATGGGGCCTATTCTGGGACATACAATGCATTACAGACGTATGATCATTACCCTTCAACCGGGTTATTCTATTCCACTTTTTAAAGGGTATTCTGAAAGAGGTATTTCTTTCATTTTCACAATCCCTTTCTTCTGAATCCAATTTAAAGTTCGATTAGAAGGATAGAAAGGCCATGAGAATAGGAAAAGAAAAATAAAATCTTTTTAATTAGTTCTCTTTTTTTTGCAATTTTCTTATTATCTTTGTTTTTTTTTAGATATATAATACTTTATATAGAATAAAAAAATATAGAATCAAAAATCTTTATTTTGCAAACTAAAAAATACAATAGTCAATATTCCTTATAATAGATATACTTAATTATATCTTAAGAATCTTAAGATATATTTCAAATAGATAGAAAAAGTAAATTTGAATTGAGACACCTATTCTATGACAGATTTGAACTTACCCTCTATTTTTGTGCCTTTAGTAGGCTTAGTATTTCCGGCAATTGCAATGTCTTCTTTATTTCTTTATGTGCAGAAAAATAAGATTGTCTAGAACCGAGGGGGCCCAATTTTATCTTTATCAATGTATTTCCAGGATCATAATACGGATATTTTTAGTGTAAGTAATATAATATGGTAGGGTATGTAGCTCATTCTACACACAAATGAAAAACGTTTATGGATGCAAATGCAAATATAGGCTACGAGCATAAAAGCATGCATATGCGTAGCCGAATATAGCGAGTTTTTTGAATTTAAGTGGATCTTTTTTTTTTTTTTTGAATAGAAAGTCAATGTATCTAACCAACTATTTTCCAGGAGTACTAGCTGCTGAAGGCGATTTCAGAATCAAAAAAAGTAAAGTCAAAATCATTTAGCTTATTCTCTCAATTTCAATTAACCATAGCTCGATTTTGTATATCTAATATGAATTGGCGATCAGAACACATATGGATAGAACTTCTAAAGGGTTCTCGAAAAAGAGGTAATTTTTTCTGGGCCTGTATTCTTTTTCTAGGTTCATTAGGATTCTTGGCGGTTGGGGCCTCCAGTTATCTTGGTAAGAATATGATATCTGTACTTCCATCTCAACAAATTCTTTTTTTTCCACAGGGGGTTGTAATGTCTTTCTACGGAATCGCGGGCCTATTCATTAGCTCCTATTTGTGGTGCACTATTTTGTGGAATGTAGGCAGTGGTTATGACCGATTCGATAGAAAAGAGGGAATAGTGTGCATTTTTCGTTGGGGATTTCCTGGAATAAAACGTCGTATCTTCCTTCGATTCCTTGTACGGGATATCCAATCAATTCGAATTCAGGTTAAAGAGGGTCTTTATCCTCGTCGTATACTTTATATGGAAATCCGGGGCCAGGGGGTTATTCCCTTGACTCGTACTGATGAGAAATTTTTTACTCCACGAGAAATTGAACAAAAAGCTGCAGAATTGGCTTATTTCTTGCGCGTACCCATTGAAGTGTTTTGAGTACCAATTGCAATTTTTTTTTTCAATTGTAAGGGGGTTTTCGAGTATTTATCCAGAGGAAGGAACAAACGAGGATAAGAGAAAATTGCTTCTAATTTATTTTGTCCAAGTGAGATACATGCCATAATATTCTTCCTTTTTCATATGAAAGGAAAGGGCTTTTTTATTCTATATTCCACTCCATTTAGATCTAAGAAAGAACCCAATACAAAGAAATTTCACTAGTATATAAAAAGAGAAACGGATACAAACACAAGGTCTAAAACCTACCTTGTTATAGAATTTTTACTTCAAAGAAAGGAAGTTTCATTTCATATAGAGTCGGCGAATGGAGTGGCTTCATTAACAACTCAATTTACAGATCAAAAATGAAAAAAAAGAAAGCATTGCCTTCTTTCCTATATCTTGTATTTATCGTACTTTTGCCCTGGGGAGTCTCTTTCTCTTTTAACAAATGCCTGGAACTTTGGATTAAGAATTGGTGGAATACCAGGCAACCCGAAACTCTCTTAACTGATATTCAAGAGAAAAGGATTCTAGAAGGATTCATAGAATTAGAAGAACTTTTTCTCTTGGACGAAATGATAAAAGAGAAACCAAAGACACATGTACAAAAACCTCCCATAGGAATACACAAGGAAATAATAGAATTGGCCAAAATAGATAATGAGGATCATCTCCATATCATTTTGCATTTCTCGACAAATATAATCTGTTTGGCTATTCTAAGTGGTTCTTTTTTTCTGGGTAAAGAGGAACTTGTCATTTTGAATTCTTGGGTTCGGGAATTCTTCTATAACTTAAATGACTCAATAAAAGCTTTTTTTATTCTTTTAGTTACTGATTTTTTTGTTGGATTTCACTCCACCCGCGGTTGGGAACTACTAATTCGTTGGATCTACAACGATCTTGGATGGACTCCTAATGAGCTAATTTTCACTATTTTTGTTTGTAGTTTTCCTGTGATTCTAGACACGTGTTTGAAATTTTGGGTCTTTTTTTGTTTAAACCGTCTATCTCCTTCGCTTGTAGTCATTTATCATTCAATTAGTGAAGCATAAACCCACTTATTTTATATTTTATTTGCTAATATTAATTAAATTAGCATCTTTCTTTAGAAAGAAAGTTTTTTCCTTATTAGCAAAATTCTTTCTATTTCTACCTGCCCAAGGTATTCATCATTCCAGTACAACTGTTGCGTTGCAGTAGAATGACAACAGACTTGTGTATAGGGGACTAGATTAGCTTAGCTACCTATCTAAATTTATTGTAGAAATTCCGGGATCCGCGATTGGACATGGAAAATAGAAATACTTTTTCTTGGTTAAAGGAACAGATGGTTCGATCGATTTCTGTATCGATCATGGTATACGTAATAACTCAGACATCCCTTTCAAATGCATATCCCATTTTTGCGCAGCAGGGTTATGAAAACCCGCGGGAAGCAACTGGACGAATTGTATGTGCCAATTGCCATTTAGCTAATAAGCCCGTGGATATTGAAGTTCCCCAAGCTGTGCTTCCTGATACTGTATTTGAAGCAGTTCTTCGAATCCCTTATGATATGCAGCTGAAACAAGTTCTTGCTAATGGGAAAAAGGGAGGGTTGAATGTGGGTGCTGTTCTTATTTTGCCCGAGGGATTCGAATTAGCACCGGCCGACCGCATTTCTCCTGAGTTGAAAGAAAAGATAGGAAATCTATCTTTTCAGAGTTATCGCCCCAATAAAAAAAATATTCTTGTGATAGGCCCTATTCCCGGTAAGAAATATAGTGAAATTGTCTTTCCCATTCTTTCCCCCGATCCCGCTACGAAAAAAGACGCTAATTTCTTAAAATATCCCATATATGTAGGGGGAAACCGAGGAAGGGGACAGATCTATCCTGATGGTAGCAAGAGTAATAATACAGTCTATAATGCTACGTCAACAGGTATAGTAAAAAAAATACTACGTAAAGAAAAGGGGGGATATGAAATATCCATAGTCGATGCGGCGGATGGTCGCCAAGTGATTGATATTATACCTCCTGGGCCAGAACTTCTTGTTTCAGAGGGGGAATCAATCAAGCTGGATCAACCATTAACAAGCAATCCTAATGTGGGAGGGTTTGGTCAGGGGGATACAGAAATAGTGCTTCAAGATCCATTGCGCGTCCAAGGCCTTTTGTTCTTCTTCGCATCTGTTATTTTGGCACAAGTCTTTTTGGTTCTCAAAAAGAAACAGTTTGAAAAGGTTCAATTGTACGAAATGAATTTCTAAATCCTGAGATTTCTTACCATCAAGTTGGTAAAAAACCTCAATTTCAGGAATTCCTTATTTCTATCTCATGCAAAAGAAGAGAATCCAAGGCAGAGGCGAGAATAATAAAAGGAACAAGTCTTTTTAGGGGGAATTGCGGGTCTTCTTAATCCTCTATTGGGCACAAGAAAAAGGCAAAAAGCCTTTTTCTTGTGTCGGTTTTTCTTATATCGAAATAAGAATCGTTTTTCTTCTTAATTAGTTTTGTCAAAGATTACTATTTATTCTTTATTCAGGTCTGTCTCTTGGACTTCCTTTGCTTAGGTTCGGGTGCGGTAGTGGACAAACAGAGGGAAAGAAAGTATGGCGGGGGACAAATGTGAGCAAATAGAATTGCTTGACTTTTTCAATTAAGTTCAACTTTGAACTTACAGAAATTTTGTAAAAAAAGTAGACTCTTTCATTGAAAAGGGGTTTTCTTTTTAGGCTAGTTGAGTATAGTATGATTAAGGTTTTATTAGTTTATTACTTTAAACTAAATCAATGATTTGCATTGCAGGATATTTCCTTCGTGGAATAAAATATTGGACCCTCGGTTGATCCCCTCCTCTTTCTTGTTGCTTCATAAGAGTGAATAAATTTTATTTTTATGGGCGAAAGGCGGGGGCTTTAAATCAACCAATCGCTGGATTGCTTCACTAACATCATTAACAAACAAAAGAATAAATAGAAGGATTCTAACCCTGAGAGCAAAGGCTTTCTCTTTGTTATTTTTAAAAATAACAAACAATAGGTAATCAATTTGTAGATTATGGATAGG